GCTATTATTTAAATTTCCCGAATGGTCCGAAGATTTTAAGGATTGGAATCGAGAAATTTATGTTAAATGCACCTATAATGGCGTTCAATTATCAGAAAAAGAATTTCCAAAAAACTGGTTAACAGACGGTATTCAAATTAAGATCCTATTTCCTTTTCGTCTGAAACCTTGGCATAGATCGAACCCACGAGCCCCTTATAACGATCCAATGAAAAAGAAAGATTCAAAAAATGATTCTTGTTTTTTAACAATTTTTGGAATGGAAGCGGAATTCCCTTTTGATTCTCCCAGAAAACAACTTTCATTTTTTGAACCGATTTTTAAAGAACTCAAAAGAAAAATTAGAAAATTGAAAAAGAAATGCTTTCTAATTCTAAGAATTTTTAAAGAAAAAACAAAATTGTTTCTAAATGTTTCAAAAGAAATAAAAAAAGAACTATCAAAAATAAATCCAATTCTATTATTTGGATTGAAAAAAAGAAAAGTATATGAATTGAGTAAAACTAAAAAAGATTTGATAATAAGTAATCTGATGATTCCTGAATCGTCCATTGAAATTATACCATCGTCCATTGAAACTATATCTCGGAATTGGACAAATTATTCGTTGACAGAAAAAAAAATGCAGGATCTAACTGATAGAACAAACACGATCATAAATCAAATAGAAAAAATTACAAATGAAAAAAAGGGCGGATTTAGAATTCCGGATCGAAATATTCGTTTTAACAAAAAAAGTGATGATAATAAAAGGTTGAAAGCACAAAAAAATATTTGGCAGATATTAAAAAGAAAAAATGCTCGACTAATACGCAAATCACATTATTTTATAATATTTTTCATTGAAAGGATATACATAGATATCTTTCTGTGGATCATTAATATTCCTAGGATCAATACACAACCATTTCTTGACTCAAGAAAAAAAATTATTAATAAATACATTACCAATAATGAAACAAATCAAGAAAAAATGGATAAAAAAAATCAAAGTTTAATTCCTTTTATTTCGACTATAAAAAAGGCACCATATAATACTAATCTTAGTAATAAAAATGCAAATACTTTTTGTGACTTATCCTACTTTTCACAAGCCTATGTATTTTACAAACTCTCACAAACCGAATTTCTCAATTTGGATTTTTATAAGTTAAAATCTGTCTTGCAATATAATGGAGCAGCTCCTTTTATTAAGAATGAAATAAGGGGTTATTTTGTTGGAACACAAGAGCTTTTTCTTTCTCAATTAAGACATAAGAATCGTCAGAATTCTGGAATAAATCAATGGACAAATTGGTTAAGGAATCATTATCAATATGATATATCTCACATTAGATGGTCTAGACTAGTACCACAAAAATGGCGAAATAGATTCAATCACCATTGTATGAATAAAAATAAGGATTTAGGCAACTCATCTAAAAAAACGAAATTTATTCACTACGAAAAACTAAAAAATTTTGAAATGGCTTCATTACTGAATGAAAAAGAGAATTTTAAAAAACAATATAGATATGATCGGTTAGCATATAAATCTATTAATTCTGAAAATACGAAGTACTCGTCAATTTATGAATTGTCATTACACGTAAAAAATAACCAAGAAGTTTTTTCGAACTCCAACACAAATAAACGAAAATCTTTTTATATGATGGAAGGTATTCCTATTATCCCTATCAATAATGATCGAGTACAAGATGATATTACAGATATGGAGAAAAATCTGGATAGAAAATATTTTGATTGGAGAATTATCCATTTTTGTCTTAGAAAGAAAATCAATATTGAAGCTTGGATCAATATTGATACTGACCCAAACAGTAATAAAAAATGTACTAAGGATAAACTTAATGATTATCAAATAATTGATAAAATGAATAAGCAAAATATTTTTTATCTCACAATTCATCAAGATCAAGAAATCGATTTATCTAATCCAAAAAATTTTTTGGATTGGATGGGAATGAATGAAGAAATATTAAACCGCCCCATATCAAATCTTGAACGTTGGTTCTTCTCCGAATTTTTGATACTTTATAATTTGTATAAAACTAAACCGTGGGTTATACCAAAAAAATTACTTCTTTTAGATTCTAATATAAATGAAAACGTTACTGATATTGAAAACAAAAGCATTGCTGGAAATAAAAAAAAAGATCCTTTTATATCCTCCAATGAAAAAAAATCTCTTGAATTAAAAAAACGAAATAAAGAGCAAAAAGAATCAGCGGACCAAGCAAACCTTGAATCTGCTCTTTCAAACCAAGAAAAAGATGTTGAAGAAGATTATACGGGCTCGGAGATGAAAAAACATAAAAAACAATACAAGAACAATACAAAAGCGGAGTTTGATTTCTTACTAAAAAGGTATTTTCATTTTCAATTGCGATGGGATGATATTTTAAATAAAAAAATAATCAATAACATCAAAGTATATTGTCTCCTGCTTAGACTGATAAATCCAAGAGAAATAACTATATCCTCTATTCAAAGAGGAGAAATGAGTCTTGATATTCTGATGATTCAGAAAAATTTAACTCTTACGGAATTCATCAAAAGAGGAATTTTGGTTATTGAACCAATTCGTCTATCTATAAAAAATGATGGGCAATTTATTATGTATCAAACCATTGGTATTTCATCGGTTCATCAAAGTAAACACAAAATTACTCAAAAATACAGAGAAAAAACCCATATTGATAAGAATTCTGATGAAGTCATTACCAACTATAAAAAGATGACTGGAAATAGAGATAAAAATCATTATGATTTGTTTGTTCCTGAAAATCTTTTATCACCTAGACTTCGGAGAGAATTTAGAATTCTAATTTGTTTCAATTCTAGGAATAGAAATGATATGCATAAAAATTCAGCATTGGGGAATGGGAATAAGGTAAACAGTCAAGTTTTGGATAAAAACAAAGGATATAAAAAGAAACTTATTAAATTAAAGTTATTTCTATGGCCCAATTATCGATTAGAAGATTTAGCTTGTATGAATCGGTATTGGTTTGATAGCAATAACGGCAGTCGTTTCGGTATGGTAAGGATACATATGTATCCGCGATTGAAAATTCATTACTAGTACATTTTTGCTATCTTTCCCATAACGCAGCGGGTCTATGACGACAAAGAGGTGCACACATTCAGTGTCTTACATTCTATTCTGATACATGATACTAATTCAATGACATATCAATTCGATCTAGAAATGAATCAATAAAATCGTCTGATTTTAGGACTAAGTTTTTATCGTTTTGGAGGATGGAAAACAACCATCCTTTTGTATACCTTTGTATATTGTATACCTTTTCAAATTTTGAAATTAAAATCGGATTAAAATCGGATTGATTTAATTTGATTTAATAAAATTCGAAATTAGAGCGAAATTAAGATTATTCTCTATACCAAACTAAAACAAGTGACATTATTATTACTGATCAATAAAAATATCTATCAATCAAAATATCTTAAAATATCTTAAAAAAAGAAGGGGGGTTCGTTTTATGGTAAAAAATTCATTCATCTCAGTTATTTCACAAGAAGAAAAAGAAGAAAACAGGGGTTCTGTTGAATTTCAAATATTTAGTTTCACCAATAGGATACGAAGACTTACTTCCCATTTACAATTACACAAAAAAGACTATTTATCTCAGAGAGGTCTACGTAAAATTCTTGGAAAACGCCAACGCCTGCTATCTTATTTGTCAAAGAAAAATAGAATAGGTTATAAAGAATTGATTAATCGGTTGGATATTCGTGAATCAAAAACTCGTTAATTTGAAGAAGCATTTTGAATTATTTGATTTATTAGATCGTGAATTTGAATGAACTTTTTTTCGTTTTCAGCAATTCAATTCATGAAAGAGTGAATTAAGGAAAAACCTATGAATATACCAGCTACAAGAAAAGACCTGATGGTAGTCAGTATGGGTCCCCACCATCCATCAATGCATGGTGTTCTTCGACTTATCATTACTCTAGATGGTGAAGATGTTATTGACTGTGAACCAATATTGGGTTATTTACACCGAGGGATGGAAAAAATTGCGGAAAACCGAACAATTATACAATATTTGCCTTATGTAACACGTTGGGATTATTTAGCTACTATGTTCACAGAAGCAATAACAGTAAATGGACCGGAACAGCTGGGAAATATTCAAGTACCTAAAAGAGCCAGCTATATCAGAATAATTATGTTGGAGTTGAGTCGTATAGCTTCTCATCTGTTATGGCTCGGCCCTTTTATGGCGGATATTGGTGCACAAACTCCTTTTTTCTATATTTTCAGAGAAAGAGAATTAATATATGATCTATTCGAAGCTGCCACCGGTATGAGAATGATGCATAATTATTTTCGGATCGGAGGGGTGGCGGCTGATTTCCCTCATGGCTGGATAGATAAATGTTTGGATTTCTGCGATTATTTTTTAATAAGGGTTGCTGAATATCAACAACTTATTACACGCAATCCTATTTTTTTAGAACGAGTCGAGGGGGTAGGCATTATTGGTCGAGAGGAAGTAATAAACTGGGGTTTATCAGGACCAATGCTGCGAGCGTCCGGAATACAATGGGACCTTCGTAAAGTTGATCAGTATGAGTGTTATGACGAATTTGATTGGGAAGTACAGTGGCAAAAAGAAGGGGATTCATTGGCTCGTTATCTAGTCCGAATTGGTGAAATGGTGGAATCTGTAAAAATTATTCAACAGGCTCTCGAAGGAATTCCGGGGGGACCGTATGAGAATTTAGAAATCCGATACTTTGATAGAGAAAGGAATCCAGAATGGAATGATTTTGAATATCGCTTTATTAGTAAAAAACCTTCTCCTACATTTGAATTGCCGAAACAAGAACTTTATGTGCGAGTCGAAGCTCCAAAAGGCGAATTGGGGATTTTTCTGATAGGGGATCGGAGTGGTTTTCCTTGGAGATGGAAAATCCGACCGCCGGGTTTTATCAATTTGCAAATTCTTCCTCAGTTAGTTAAAAGAATGAAATTGGCTGATATTATGACAATACTAGGTAGTATAGATATCATTATGGGAGAAGTTGATCGTTGAAATGATAATTGATACACTAGATACACTAGAAGTACAAGAGATCGATTCTTTTTCTACATTGGAATTTTTAAAGGGGGTCTATGGAATTATATGGTTACTTATTCCTATTTTGACTCTTGTATTGGGAATCACAATAGGCGTACTGGTAATTGTATGGTTAGAAAGAGAAATATCCGCGGGAATACAACAACGTATTGGACCTGAATACGCCGGCCCTTTGGGAGTTCTTCAAGCTCTAGCAGATGGGACAAAACTTCTTTTCAAAGAAAATCTTTTTCCATCTAGAGGGGATACTCGTTTATTCAGTATCGGTCCATCCATAGCAGTTATATCCATTTTAGTAAGCTATTTAGTAGTTCCATTTGGGTATCGCCTTGTTTTAGCGGATCTCAATATTGGTGTTTTTTTATGGATTGCCATTTCAAGTATTGCTCCCATTGGACTTCTTATGTCAGGATACGGGTCAAATAATAAATATTCCTTTTTAGGTGGTCTACGAGCTGCTGCTCAATCAATTAGTTATGAAATACCATTAACTTTATGTGTGTTATCAATATCTCTACGTGCGATTCGTTGATATATAGACATAAACCTTTCTCTATTCTTCCTTTCTAGGAAAACAGTGGAATGAATTGAGTAGGGTTAGAGATCTTCATTTTTTTTTTATTCATTATTTGGATTGAAAAATTCAATAAAATAGTTATATGAGTGAAAGAAAACAGCTTATATATATTATATAATTTAGAATATATAAATTTGCAGTAAAAATATTGAGTCTCATTTTCCATGTATAAGAGTTTAAAGAGTTAAGCGAAAATAAACATAAACATAAGAAATCGTTTACCCCAAGATTGGTCGATTAGTCATCCTGACTTGAAGCGGGCTCAAAAGATCCACCGTATTGATTTTTCACTATCATTTGTATGGATTAACATACATGTATTATCATAACGGAGGGTTGAACAAAAACGAGTGGATGGTTAGAAACACCAAGATATGTAACGGATTTGTAATGGAAATGGAAATTATGTAAATTATCCAAAAGGGCTTTTTTACATAATATACAAATAACGAATACTAATTGGGGCTTAAAGTTGGTAGAAATTATTAGGAAGTACTCCCCAAGGCACGATTCCAATCCAGAGTATGCTCCTATCCACCGATCAAATACATAACTATTGGGAACGAAAAAATCCTTTATTTTGTAAGCCCTCTTTTTTTTAAGAAATAGAAAGAAGAATAGGAACGAAAAAAAAAAAAAAGAGAAAGAAACCCAATTCCAATAAAAAAAAATATCTTTTTTATCCTTTTCCATATTCATATTCCATATTCATATATATATAGAATATGTATCATAATTCATGAATTAATACGGAATTCTTTTTCGTAAGTAAAAACGACGGGTTAGTTATGTTAGTTATATTTCTACAAGAAGTATTTTATTGAAGAATTAAGTTATTACTCAACAAAGAAGAATTGCAATTTTTTAAAGAAGGGGTGAGATCAATTCAGAAGTACTTTGTTTTTTTTTTTTATTATTAATTTATTTAATTATTATTATTAAAATAACAATTATATAAAACTAATAATTATAACAGACAGAATTCTATTGGTCTAATTTTGGACCGTCCAATAAGGTTTGACCTTATCCATCCTACAAATGTATCAAGATAAAATAATACTTACCCGGTCCTTAGATTTATTTATGGCCTTCAAGGAGCCGTATGAGATGAAAATCTCATGTACGGTTCTGGAATAGCGATGGTAACAGTGATGGTATCACCGACTATGATTATCTAACAGTTCAAGTACAATTGATATAGTTGAGGCGCAATCAAAATATGGTTTTGGGGGGTGGAATTTATGGCGTCAGCCTATAGGGTTTATCATTTTTCTCATCTCTTCCCTAGCAGAATGTGAGAGATTACCTTTTGATTTACCAGAAGCAGAAGAAGAATTAGTAGCAGGTTATCAAACCGAATACTCGGGTATAAAATTTGGTTTATTTTATGTTGCTTCTTATCTAAACCTATTAGTTTCTTCATTATTTGTAACAGTTCTTTACTTGGGAGGCTGGAATATCTCTATTCCAGACATATATGTTTCTGAGTTTTTTGAAATAAATAAATTGGGTGGAGTCTTTGAAGCGACGATTGGTATCTTTATTACATTAACTAAAACTTATTTGTTCTTGTTCATTCCTATCACAACAAGATGGACTTTGCCGAGGCTAAGAATGGACCAACTATTAAATCTTGGATGGAAATTTCTTTTACCGATCTCTCTCGGTAATCTATTATTAACAACTTCTTCCCAACTCTTTTCGCTGTAAATGAATATTCTATATTCACAATTTGTCTCAAACAAGAGAAATAAACAAACATAAAATTATTCATATATATATATTCACGATATGTTTTCTATGGTAACTGGGTTCATGAATTATGGTCAACAAACAGTACGGGCTGCAAGGTACATCGGTCAAGGTTTCATGATTACTTTATCTCACGCAAATCGTTTACCCGTAACTATTCAATATCCGTATGAAAAATTAATCACCGCGGAGCGTTTCCGTGGTCGAATTCATTTTGAATTTGATAAATGTATTGCTTGTGAAGTATGTGTTCGTGTATGTCCTATAGATCTACCCGTTGTTGATTGGAAATTGGAAACAGATATTCGAAAGAAACGATTACTAAATTACAGTATTGATTTCGGAATCTGTATATTTTGTGGTAATTGTGTTGAGTATTGTCCAACAAATTGTTTATCAATGACTGAAGAATATGAACTTTCTACTTATGATCGTCACGAATTAAATTATAATCAAATTGCTTTGGGTCGTTTACCAATGTCAGTAGTTGACGATTATACAATTCGAACAATTTTAAATTCACCTCAAATAAAAAATAAGTAAATCTCTTGATTCAAGAATAAATTCCAATTACTTTAACAATACTAAGGTTCGGTTTTTATTTATTTATTTTAAAGAAAAAAAGGTTCTTTCGTTTTGTTTGGTCAATAACTAGAAATTCCAACTATTAATTGGTTGATAAGAAGCGAGTCTTAATTTTGATTGAAAATCTATTAATTAATATATCTGTATATATTTCGAAATAAAAAATTTCGGATTAGACCTATTCCTTCAGATAAAGAATAAAATTAGCCCAATAATTGTACCTACATTTAGTCCCATCTCTTAGGATTTAATTAGGAATTTCTCAAAAATTATTAAAAAAAATTTCTGGTCGGGTCTCAATAAAGTCATGAAAAACATTTAGATTTATTTATCTCTTATTTTACATATAATGGATTTGCCTGGACCAATACATGACTTTCTTTTAGTCTTTCTGGGATTGGGTCTTATACTAGGCAGTATAGGTGTGGTATTATTTACCAACGCCATTTATTCTGCCTTTTCATTGGGGCTGGTTCTTGTTTGTATATCCTTATTCTATATTCTATTAAACTCCTATTTTGTAGCTGCTGCACAACTTCTTATTTACGTGGGAGCTATAAATGTTTTAATTGTATTTGCTGTGATGTTTATGAATGGTTCAGAAGATTACAAAGATTTTAATCTTTGGACTGTTGGGGATGGGATTACTTTGCCTGTTTGTACAAGTATTTTTGTTTTACTAATGATTAGTATTACGGATACGTCATGGTACGGGATTATTTGGACTGCAAGATCAAACCAGATTATAGAGCAAGATTTGATAAGTAATAGTCAACAAATTGGAATTCATTTATCAACAGATTTTTTTCTTCCATTTGAATTCATTTCGATAATTCTTTTAGTCGCTTTAATAGGCGCAATTGCCGTAGCGCGCCAGTAATAAATCTCTAGAATTTCCATACAGTAATCAAAATTCAACTCTGTTCTGTGTTATTACATTTTTTTATCTTCCATTTTAAAATTGGTTATGTCTAAAAGTCAAAATAAAAACTCTTTTATTTAATTTATTACTAAATACAATATATTTCTTTGTTCCGCACTTTATATTCTAGTCAATTGAATCTGTTGAATTGTTATTCAGTTCATATTGAAATGAATCAAAATTGATAAGGAGTTAGTCAATGATGCTCGAGCATGTACTTGTTTTGAGTGCCTACTTATTTTCTATCGGTATCTATGGATTGATCACAAGCCGAAATATGGTTAGAGCCCTTATGTGTCTTGAACTTATACTGAATGCGGTTAATATAAATTTCGTAACATTTTCTGATTTTTTTGATAGCCGGCAATTAAAAGGAAATATTTTCTCAATTTTTGTTATAGCTATTGCCGCCGCTGAAGCAGCTATTGGACCGGCCATTGTTTCGTCAATTTATCGTAACAGAAAATCAACTCGTATCAATCAATCGAATTTGTTGAATAAGTAGTATTAATCATAGAAATTACAATATTCATAAATTCCAATTAACATGACCATACATTAAATCTAATCCATATTTTAGAAAATGTAAGAAATCAAAGTATCTTGGTTCTATCGTACGGGTCGATCCAGAAGTAGATTGCTTCAAAATTTCTGGTAAATTATTGATTCATCTGGTGTCTAAATATATGATTCATTTACAAGTTTACTAGATCGAAAATTTCTGACGTTTAAAAATTTATAGATCCAATGTCACATTCAGTAAAGATTTATGATACGTGTATAGGGTGTACTCAATGTGTGCGAGCCTGCCCAACTGATGTATTAGAAATGATACCTTGGGACGGATGTAAAGCTAAGCAAATCGCTTCTGCTCCAAGAACAGAGGACTGTGTCGGTTGTAAGAGATGTGAATCTGCCTGTCCAACGGATTTCTTAAGTGTTCGCGTTTATTTATGGCATGAAACAACTCGAAGTATGGGTCTAGCTTATTAATACGTTTCAGAAAACCCTACTCGAATACATTTGATTTTTTTACCTTTACCGACAAAAACCCGCGCTCAAAATATATTTATTTCGAGCACGGGTTTTTCTGGTCCAAGTTTATTTTGTTTTTACTATGAATAATTTTCCTTGGTTAACGCTAGTTGTAGTTTTGCCAATATCCGCGGGTTCCTTAATTTTCTTTCTTCCTCATAGAGGAAATAAGGTACTAAGGTGGTATACTATATGTATATGCATAGTAGAACTCCTTCTAACAACCTATGCATTCGGTTATCGTTTCCAATTGGATGATCCGTTAATGCAACTAACGGAGAATTATAAATGGATCAATTTTTTTGATTTTTACTGGAGATTGGGAATAGATGGAATTTCTATAGGACCCATTTTACTGACAGGCTTTATCACAACTTTAGCTACTTTAGCGGCTTGGCCCGTTACTCGAGATTCCCGACTATTCCATTTCCTAATGTTAGCAATGTATAGCGGTCAAATAGGACTATTTTCTTCTCAAGACCTTTTACTTTTTTTCATCATGTGGGAGTTAGAATTAATTCCCGTTTATCTACTTCTATCCATGTGGGGTGGAAAGAAACGTTTGTATTCAGCTACAAAATTTATTTTGTACACTGCTGGAGGTTCTGTTTTTTTATTAATAGGAGTTCTGGGTATTGGTTTATACGGCTCCAATGAACCGACATTAAATTTTGAAACATCAGCTAATCAATCGTATCCTGTAGCACTGGAAATAATATTTTATATTGGATTTCTTATTGCTTTTGCTGTCAAATCACCGATCATACCCCTACACACATGGTTACCAGACACCCATGGAGAGGCACATTATAGTACTTGTATGCTTTTAGCCGGAATCTTATTAAAAATGGGAGCGTATGGGTTGGTTCGGATCAATATGGAATTATTACCCCATGCCCATTCTATATTTTCTCCCTGGTTGATGATAGTAGGCACAATTCAAATTATCTATGCAGCTTTAACATCTCCTGGTCAGCGTAATTTAAAAAAAAGAATAGCCTATTCTTCTGTATCTCATATGGGTTTCATAATTATAGGAATTGGTTCTATAAGCGATACAGGGCTCAATGGGGCCATTTTACAAATAATTTCTCACGGATTTATTGGCGCTGCACTTTTTTTCTTGGCCGGAACGAGTTATGATAGAATACGACTTGTTTATCTCGACGAAATGGGCGGAATGGCTATCTCAATTCCAAAAATATTCACGACTTTCAGTATCTTATCAATGGCTTCGCTTGCATTACCGGGCATGAGCGGTTTTGTTGCCGAATTGGTAGTTTTTTTTGGAATACTTACTAGCCAAAAATATCTTTTAATAACAAAAATCTTAATTACTTTTGTAATGGCAATTGGAATGATATTAACTCCTATTTATTCATTATCTATGTTACGCCAGATGTTCTATGGATACAAGCTTTTTAATGCCCCAAACTCTTATTTTTTTGATTCTGGACCGCGCGAGTTATTTATTTCGATTTCGATCCTTTTACCGGTAATAGGTATTGGTATTTATCCCGATTTCGTTTTCTCATTATCAGTTGACAAGGTCGAAGCTATTCTATTAAATTTTTTTGATAGATAGTTTTTGTCAATAAACCAAAATAAAAAATACCATGATTTTAAAAAAGGTTCATTGTACAAAAAAAGTCTTTTTCGGCTTTTAAGTTCAATAAAAAAATTGGAATTCTATTATAAACATATAACCAGATATTTTGACATTTTGAGAACCATTTGAATCAAGTAATGGAAATGGAATGATTCAAATGGTTCTTGATGGTTGACATAAGGGTTTCATATCTATATGTATGCTGCCCTAGGCTTCTGGTTGTCAAGTACTTTATTCAATTAGATTCAATTAGATGGTAATGTAAATGAACCATAACTATGCAACCCTATTCCTAATAGATTAACCCCAAAATAACATATCCAAATTATAAGAAAGCCCATTGAGGCCACAATTGCAGAATTTTCAGTTTCATAATTTTTATTTGTTCGAATATGTAAATAAATCGCAAATATGGTCCAAGTAATAAATGCCCAAGTCTCTTTTGGATCCCAATTCCAATAGGATCCCCATGCTTCATTAGCCCATACTGCTCCCGAAAGAATACCTATGGTTAAAAGGATAAATCCTAAACTAATAATACGATAACTCCATCGATCCAATTGTTGAATTAATTGATATCTGTAATAATTCTGAGAAGAAATCAAAGAAGTTTTTTTTAACACATTGTTTCTTTCATTCACGTATTGAATCTCACCAAAGGAAAAAGGCTCAGTTAAAGTTAATAAATTCTTGCTTTTACTAAAAATCCTTATGGATTTTCGAAATGTAATGACTAGAAGAGCTAGTGATAATAATGATCCACACAAAAGAGCTGCATAGCTCAACACCATCATACTTACGTGCATCATTAACCAATGCGATTGGAGAGCCGGTACTAATATTGCGGATTGATGCATTTCATTTAAAAGACCTGAAGTAGCGAAACCCTGGGTAAAAATAACACTTGGCGCCGTTATTGCGCTTAAATGGTTTTTATGTTTTTTAAAATACGGAATCATATGAATAATGGAAAAACCCCACGACAGAAAAATTAATGATTCATATAAATTGCTTAATGGTAAATGCCCAAAATAAATCCAACGAGTAACTAATAATCCTGTTATGCAGAAAAAAGTAGCTATCATGCCCTTTTCTGATGAATCATATAGTCCTACGATTTCATCGACAAATAAAGTTATCAAATGAATTGTAATTACAATTGAAATGATCGAAAAGGATATATGAGTTAATATACGCTCTAAAGTTGAAAATATCATAAAATTTATTAAAGGGGGGCCTCAATTATAGGAATTGAAATAGGGAATTGAATTCATTATAGGGCTTACTCTTTTAGAAAAAGCCATGCCGCCACTCGGACTCGAACCGAGATGCTCTAGCACTGCTTCCTAAGAGCAGCGTGTCTACCGATTTCACCATAGCGGCTTATTCAAAATCATAATAACCTATTTTTATTCAATCGTCGAGATTGGGAGGGTTAATTCAATATTTTTTTAGGAAACATTCAAATTGATGACTAAAAATTTGTTTCAAAATTAGGCATTTAATCTAAACGTTTTCTTTAATAATATTAATAATCTTGTCTTTTGTTTATTAGTTATTTTAGAGTATCCTTTTTTTAACTTAACTAACAACGGGATTTTTCATTTTGTAGTTTATTACTTTTTTATTACTTTACTTTATTTATGGTCTCCTGAAAATAAAACGGAACATTTGTAACGAGATAATTTTGCCATGGCTCGAACTAAAAAATAACAAAATGAATTCCATTCTCTAATGTTTTAACCTGAGCAATAACAATATAAAATGGAATTCATTTTGTTTTAATAAAAATGAAATAGTAATTTAGATTATAATCTATTATTATTAGATTAATATTATTTATAGTCTTGATAACTTCTAAATTTTATAAAAAAATTAGAATCATTTTTTTGAATTAGACCTATTCATATTATTTAGTCTATTGTTTGATTATTTATTTGTCACACAAAAAAAACTTTTTGAGTTACCGGTAGAAAGAGATTTCGCTAATGAAAAAGCTTTCAATGCTGCCCAATATCCTTTCTTTTTCCAAAGATTTTTACGAATACGTTTTTTTGAACTAGAGGTGCGCTTTTTTGGAACTGCCATTTTAAAATTATAATTGGTTCATCGGTTGGATGTGAAAGACATCTAGTGTTCAAAATCAATTGTTCTTTACTATATCTCTAGCTAGCTATTCTATAAATTGCACTCCCTTCATCATAAAAGGTGTTTGGAAAAATTGTTTAAAATATTACTAAGAACAATACGATCTACTATGCCAAATAGAATAGATTGAAGTTGATAAAATCAAAAATACAAACAAAAGGGGTTTGGGGTCTTTACTTTCTATTTTTGTCATGTTACACTCTTCCATGTAATAAAATACATGGAAAGGTTTAAAAACTACATGGAAAAGTTTAAAAACTCAATTCCTCTTCTGCTTAATATTAATTAATATTAATAAAAAAAAACTGGAATAATTTTTCTTTTTTTTATTATATTAAAAAAATTGGTCAAGTTCGAAGAAAGAGGACACTTAATTTTAATTTTTAAACTCGAATGGTCCTATGTAGTTAATTGATTAAAATATACAAAACACTTTCTAAAACTAAAATAAAAGCCATTTTTTTTTACCCCTCCGTTTTTATTTTACATAAAAAAGTCTAGGATAGCAAAGCATTTCCTATAAATAGTTTTTATTGTAATCGAAGACAATCAATTAGTTCTAAAAAAATTCGTTAATGATTGGGAATAACCGAACCAAACTGCAATAAATAGGTTTTATGAGTCAAGTTATGGGCCCTATTATGATTCCTATTAACTACCTTTTTGCTGTCATTATTTAGCCTTGCTCTATAGATATAAAAAAATTATTGTAATATGTAATAATTAGATTGAAATTGCAATTTTTCGTTTTTATCTTCATAAAATTTCATATTAACAATTCAATATTAATAATAAATTTAATAATAAACTAATAATAACTTAACTAATAATAACTTAAAGTACATATTTATTTTTCGCTCGTAACTTGTTTATATCATTTGACTAACCCTAATTCTTCATCTTCATTTGAAATATTTGAAGTAGTTTGGAAAGATTCCGAATAATTAAGGCTGGAAAATGAAATTATATTTAAGTTGTATTTTATATATCTTAATTTTTTTATTAATCGACCGCTTTCAAAAGAAAAGAAATAAGAACTGGTGAATCAGAAACAATTAATTAAGATAATTTTTTTATTTATTTTTATATGGAATATACATATCAATATTCATGGATCATACCGTTCATTCCACTTCCAGTTCCTATGTTAATAGGAGCAGGACTTCTACTTTTTCCAACGGCAACTAAAAATCTTCGCCGTATGTGGGCTTTTCCGAGTGTTTTATTATTAAGTATAGTTATGATTTTTTCAGCCCAT